AGCCAATCAGAAATGTCACGAAATCCCCCGCCCTTCGGGGATGCCCTCAGCGCCGAGGAACATGTACTAGGGTGTATGTGCGACTCGTTCCGATCATGGACTAAGACAAAAGAGAGGAAACAAATTATTCCAGTATCAGTCTATTGTGTATCAAATTTATGGTTTCCCTTGGTGCAAATCCAATCACCTCAATTTGCAATTTCAGATGAGAAAGACTTCCCCATTGGTAGCAAATGCTTATCCATTAAGCAGGGGAAATCCTATTTCAAAATGAAAAAGCGGAAAGATTCTGCCTTATTCTTGGAAGAACGGACTAACAGGGTCAGCTACCCAGCTAATCTTCATACTTAAATACCGTTACTGTATAGTTAGATTTCGTTGTGAAAGACCTATTACTAGCTATTTCATGGGTAGAGCCAAAGAGTGTGAACTGTACAAGTTAACAATAGCATTGATTAAATGAGAGAAGGGGCTCCGGTGTATAGAGAGGACCTCACCGTTTAAGAAGTAACCATAGAAACGATGGAATCCACTATTTCTTTATCCATTTCTATTTAATTGAATATGATTTTTTGATACCTAGTATCAATACAATTTCTTATTTCGAGGTTAAATGCTTAGAAATAAAAATAAAAAATCGTGGTTGGGAAGGTTATAGTAGCAAAAGCCATTGGAATTTTTTATTTTATACATTGGAAGAATCCGTTTTTCTTATTAATAGACTAGTAAAGGAAAAAGAATAACTGAAAGAAAAGAAATCAAATAAAAATAAAATAGTTATTCATCAAAGAATTAATTATTCATCAAAGTTTCATTTATTCAATGACTAGAATTACACGAGGATATATAGCTCGAAAACGTAGGACAAAAATTCGTTTATTTACATCAAGCTTTCGAGGGGCTCATTCAAGACTTACTCGAACTATTACTCAACAGAAAATAAAAGCTTTGGTTTCGGCTCATCGGGATAGAGATAGGAAAAAAAGAGATTTTCGTCGTTTGTGGATCAGTCGAATAAATGCAGTAATTCGTGAGAATAGAAAAAAGGTATACTATAATTATAGTAGATTAATGTATAATCTGTACAAGAAGCAGTTACTTCTTAATCGTAAAATACTTGCACAAATAGCTATATTAAATAGGAATTGTCTTTATATGATTTCCAATGAGATCATAAAATAAAAATTCCCCGGAGACTGAACTCCGGGAAGGTAGAGTAGAGACTTTGAACAGAAAATCGAATCATATGATAAAGTCGTCAAAATTAGCAACCACGTTCAATAAAAAAAGATTTATTCTTCTTCACCGATTCTCTTTTTTCTTACAACACGATAATCCAAATGGGATTGTCGTAGTTTTCGAACAAAACATCAATCCACGTTTGATTTGAGTTTAGATTAGAATTTGAATTCAATTGAAGAGTAGCCCTATTTTTTTTTTTTTTTCAGACCAGTAGTTCTAGCGGCCGACTCGCTTTTTTCAAATTGTTTTTCATTATTAAGAAAAGGTAACAAAGATAAAATCCGAGCTTGTTTTATAGCAATCGTAATTAATCGTTGTTGTTTTAAGGTCAATCTATTCACCCGTCTAGATAATATTTTTCCTTGTTCACTAATAAATCGACTAATTAAACTCATGTTTTTATAATCAATTCGATCCCCCGATTGGATCGGGGGCAAACGCCTACGAAAAGATCGCTTGGATTTAAGAAAGAGTCGCTTAGATTTATCCATGGTTTGTTTATTCCTTATCCCGAAAATCCTATTTCTTACAAAATAGGATTTGTTTTGTTTCTATTTTTTATTCTTATTCTTTTTAATTAGAAAATGATATTTTTAAATATATGTTATATATACAATTTCTAATAGAATTTATAACAATATGAAAAAATATATCATTTTTCATGTTCCTTGGAGAGGTGACACACAAGCGATCGATTTTCTCTATTTCTTTATCTCCCCGTGAATCGTATGTTTGCAACAACAGGGACAGAATTTTCTCAATTCCAATCGACTAGACGTATTGTGTCGATTCTTTTGAGTAATATATCTGGAAATACCCGTAGATTTCTTATTAACACTGTTTCGAACACAACTGGTACATTCCAAAATAACCCTTATTCGGATATCTTTACCCTTGGCCATCAACCTCCTTTGGGTTTTTGATTCACTTAACTCTTCTATTTTCTGATTCGAAGCGAAGAAGAAAGGAACGAAAAAAAAATAGAAGTTGCTAACTCGAAATCCAATTCTGAAGGATCTCGTTGCAATCAATATAGTATAGTAATAATTAAGTAATACAATGATTTCTGACTATATTTAGAATCACAGTACAGTATTTCAGTTTTCATTTAAGTATCCTGTATGATATTATTGCCCCGTCCTAGCCATTCCATTTCCATTTCAGGTCTCACCCTATTATTTAATAGAAATGGAATTGATTATTAATTGAATTTCGAATTTCTTATTAATTAAATTCACTTGAAGCCTGGCCCGAATTC